ATAGACCCGATTACTTCATTTATTTATTCACTTAATCTTTTTCTATCTATTTTATATATATCAATAAAATTTATATCAATAAAATATAAATCGATTTTTGTCGTTCTAAAAGACACTCTTTTATAGTAACAATAATAAATTGAGTATGAGATAAATAGAACAAAAGAGGAAATAGCAAAGAAACAAAAAGGTTATACAAGGCTATATACAAATCATCCACATTTTTTTATTTTCATTAATTGAATTTTATTTGTTGATTAGGGCGAAGTTCCGTAAAAACCCCCGCCCTTTTTGAAATATCATGAACAGTTCCTGTAGGTTGAGCACCTTTTTCAAGGAAATATAGAATAGCAGGAACATTTAAATAGATTTGATTCTTTATCGGGTCATAAAAACCCACTTTACGAAGATCTCTTCCCTCTCGTCGGGATCGAACATCAATTGCAACGATTCGATAAATGGCTCATTGGGATAGATGAACAATACTCCCCCCCCCCTAGAAACGTATAAGAAGTTTTATCCTCGTACGGCTCGAGAAAATTCTAAATTATGTCTATGTATAGAATCATAATATCAAATAGATCCATAAAATCATCAAATTCATTATATTATTGATTTTAGTTTAAATACTTTTTCTTAGTCTTCCCCCCCCCCCCAAAAAAAAAAAATTATTTGTATCCTCATAACTCAAGTTGAATAACTCTCAAATAATTCAAAAGAAACCTTTTAGGTATTAAATTTATTGAGTGGTCTCTAACCCTTTTTGTCTGTCTCCTTTAGAATCTATTTTGATTCTTAAATATGATCTGGTTGTTGAGACAATTGAAAACGGTATTTCCTTGTTCCAGGATCTTTATCTTTGCCTTGAATCATTGGGTTTAGACATTACTTCGGTGATCTTTAAATCGTTTCAAAACGGCAGCAACATACCATTTTTTGTGATTTCTTTCTATCAAAGAATCGTATGAATGGTTGATTCCTACGTAATACACTTTACTTTTGATTTGATCAAAAGAGTTTTACCAATTCCAACAAAATTAACTTTTAAATTTTATCGAATTGGATCCTTTAGATTTATATATCTAAAATATACTTACGAAGTTGTTCCAATTTATTGATCGATACTAACCTTAGATTCTTGCCCTTGAGAAATTAATCAATACGTTCTACTCGAGCTCCATCGTGTACTATTTACATGGCAACACTCTCAAAAATGAGAGTTCCAGTGGAACAGAACAAATAATGTCGAGCCAAGAGCACTTTCGTTCCTATATAATATAAAAAAGTGGTGGATGTAAGAATCCACAGCTGATCATGTCCTTCAAGTCGCACGTTGCTTTCTGCCACATCGTTTTAAACGAAGTTTTACCATAACATTCCTTCAGTTTGGAACCAGTATGTAATTGATTCAATTATGGAATCGTGAATAATCATCGGTTCGGTCGGTACATAATAATCTATACTTTTTTCTTCTATATGAAGAATGGATAATGTATGACGAAGTCTCAACAAGAATTCAATCAATTTAACCCCATTGTTTATAATTTTTTTTAATTATAACTAACATAACATGAATAAATAAACACGAATAAACAAGTTATTTTGAATATCTATCTTCAAGTAACGTGATAGGATAAATTCAACAATTTCACACTTCTTAGAGTACCAAGAACTCATAAGAAATCATTAAAAAGATTTAATTGATTGAATAGTTTCCTACCCTATATCATTATTTGCATAAGGTTTTACAGTAAGTACCATTCGCTTTTTATCATCATTAAGAGAAAGATAAATCCATATTGGATTAAACCATCAATGATTAATAAAAAAAAAAGACTAATGTAAGGAAAGATTGAAGATTTAGGTTTAGGTTGTTATTTTTTCATATTTCATATTGTAAAATCAGCAATATTTAACAAATCAAAATTTCGTTTCATATGCGTGTTATTTGAACTCGATTAAATTTGTGAAAAAGATATGATTAATAAAAAAAAAAAAAAGAAATAAGAATCACATTCTATAACAATATTATACTCTTAAACGGAAGACTGGTCGAAAAGACAATCTTTATTTTGATATATTTTATTATGATATAGATTATGATATAGATATATATTTTCTTTTTTATTATAGATTAATAAAATTATAGATTAATAAAATGATCGTGGGTCAGGTATGTTCTGGGACGGAAGGATTCGAACCTCCGAATAGCGGGACCAAAACCCGTTGCCTTACCACTTGGCCACGCCCCATTTCTAGTCGACACTAATAAACACTAATATTGGTACTGGTTGTTCGTCAACTCAAGTCTAAATATCTATTATCTATAAAATAGATTACTAGAATTTTTATACATGTAGACGTAGAATTAAACGGAATTTATTGATCATTACATATAATTCAATTAAGATATTGTATGAAAGTATGGTTTATTCTATTCTCTTTTGATTTGAGAATTGAAGGATTTTTGATTGGGTGAGTTCAAATCAAAGAAAGTTTTTTGGTCTATCTTATTTTCTTTTTATTCATTTTTCTTTTCTATGAATAATAACATATTTATAATAATAAAATAAAAAAAAACTCAATTTATTAATAACTCAATCAAAATAAATAAAATACAATTATCCTCAAGAACAAAATGTTTGTTATGCTTAATATATTTAGTTTGATCTGTATCTGTCTTAATTCTGCTCTTTATTCAAGTAGTTTTTTCGTCGCCAAATTGCCCGAGGCCTACGCTTTTTTAAATCCAATCGTAGATGTTATGCCAGTAATACCCCTGTTTTTTTTTCTCTTAGCCTTTGTTTGGCAAGCTGCTGTAAGTTTTCGATGATATCTTTAATTTAATAATGTCTAGACAAATTCATGATTTATTGAAAAAAAAAAAATTCAAAGAAAAGAATTGATAAGATCAGATAAGTCTTACACCCTCAATTCAAATATTGAAATTCTTGTACAACCGCGAAAAATCTGGATCACCCCACTTTATTTCTTGGTGTCAAAATAAAAAATCAAAATAGTAGGGTATGCGGTATAAAAACGGAGAATCTATTCTCTTTTTTACTAAAAAAAATCTTGGAGATTATGTAATGCTTACTCTCAAACTATTTGTTTACACGGTAGTGATATTCTTTGTTTCTCTCTTTATTTTCGGATTCCTGTCTAATGATCCAGGACGTAATCCTGGACGTGAAGAATAAAAGATAAGGTTTTTGTTTTCCTTGCTTGATTTTTAAATGTTCTTAGTAGGATTTTATCTATTACACATTTTTAACTATAAAAAAAAAAAAAAGAGCTCGCGAAAAATTCGAAAGAAAATACCAAGTCATCAACAAAAACGGAAAGAGAGGGATTCGAACCCTCGGTACGAAAAACTCGTACAACGGATTAGCAATCCGACGCTTTAGTCCACTCAGCCATCTCTCCTCCCAATTGAAAAAGGATAATACTATGTTACATTATAAAAAATAAGGATTGAAAGAGCCCTTCATAATATATAATATTTTTTTTCATCCGAGAGTGCTTTTTAGTTCCACGGCCCGGCTAAGTACTGACCAGGCCGGGCCCGCCATTTATTGTTCCAACGAATCATAAATAATTTTTTTTTATTTGAAAACTAAAATACTTGCTTGTTATTACGATTGGAAAAATAAAAACTCTTTTGATTTCTATGATATAGAATCAAATGATATCGAATCAAAGTGTCGTTTCTTATCTTAATTTTTTATATTTATTCTTTATTTTCTTTATTCCTTTTATTTTAGTTAAAGTAAATTTATTTTAGTTAAAGTAAATAAATAACAAAAAGGGAGCTGTGGATTCTTGCACAATACATTTTCATGTATGTTATGGCTTAAGTAGTTTTGTCGAGACGTCTAGGTCAAAAACCTCCGGCAAAAAAACACTTGTTATTTAGTTTTAGTTATTGAAATTTAATGAATTCTCTTTTCCGAATCTCATTGGGTTCTCTGATACAACACGTAAACGCTCTAATTTTCATGATTATTTTATGATCCTATCCTTTCTTTTTACTCTTTTAACTTTTTATTACGACCCATTTTCTTGTTCGACAAAAGGTTCATTTATATACAATAATCGGATTGTAGCGGGTATAGTTTAGTGGTAAAAGTGTGATTCGTTCTATAACCCTTTATATAGTTAAGGGGTCTTTCGGTTTGATTAATATTTCATTCCGACCAAAAACTTTATTTCTTAAAAGGATTTAATCCTTTACCTCTCAATGAAAAATTCGAGGAAGAATATACATTCTCGTGATTTGTATCCAAGAATCAATTAAAAATTGAAAAATTGGATTCTGAGATTACGAAACATAATTTTTTTTTTTAATTAGATCAATACTTCTAATTGAATAAGTATGAGTAAAGGATCCATGGATAAAGATAGAAAGTGGCTTTCTAATCGTAACTAAATCTTTAATTTGGAATTTGTATTACGGAAATTGAAGCAAAATGGCTATTAAACAATGACTTTGGTTTACTAGAGACATCGACAAATTGTTTTAGCTCGGTAGAAACAAAATGCTTTTCCTAAGGATTCTCTCACATAGAAATAGAGAACGAAGTAACTAGAAAGGTTGTTATAATATAATCCCCCTCTTTTCTATAGGGATCGTCTAGAAAGCGGGTTGTTCTGAATACATTCAGACAGAAAAGCTGACATAGATGTTATGGGTGGAATTTTTTTTTTTCGTTCATGTCTTAATATAGGAATTTATACATCTTCCATAAAGGAGCCGAATGAAACCAAAGTTTCACGTTCAGTTTTGAATTAGAGACGTTAAAAATGATGAATCAACGTCGACTATAACCCCTAGCCTTCCAAGCTAACGATGCGGGTTCGATTCCCGCTACCCGCTTTTACTTTATTTTTTTATTAATTTTATTAAATTAATATTAATAAGAAATAAGAAAAAAATAGAATTAAATATTTTGAGATTTTTATTATTTTATAAAAAATTTTATGAATATAATTAATGTAAT